GGTTAGTTGGTTAGTTGTTAGGTGAGGTTAGAGTTTCTTTTGAGTGTTATATGTTGCGTAATCCTTTTCATTTGGTGGAATCGAGGCCGTGACCTTTCACGGCTGCTATGGGGGCTTTGTTTCTTACTACTGGTTTGGTTAGTTGGTTTCATGGGAAAGGATTATTGTTGTTGAGCCTTGGAGTTTTGGTTATTTTGTTAACTATAGTTCAGTGGTGGCGTGATGTTATTCGGGAGGGGACTTATCAGGGGTATCATACAAGGTGTGTGAGGATAAACCTTCGTTGGGGGATGTTGTTGTTTATTTTCTCTGAGGTTTGTTTTTTCTTTGCTTTTTTTTGGGGGTTTTTTCATAGCAGGTTAGTTCCTGCAATAGAGTTGGGTTGTGTTTGGCCTCCTGTTGGGATTATGCCTTTGAATGCTTTTAAGGTTCCTTTGTTAAACACTGCTGTATTGTTGGGGTCTGGGGTTAGTATTACTTGGGCGCATCATGGGTTAATGGCTGGGAAGCGAGAGGAGGCTCTTTACGGGTTAGGATTGACAGTTTTTTTGGGGGTTTATTTTACTGTTTTACAGTGGGGAGAGTATCAGGAGGCTTCTTTTAGGGTAGCTGATGGGGTTTATGGGTCTACTTTTTTTGTTATGACTGGGTTTCATGGTTTACATGTCTTGATTGGTAGGGTTTTTTTGGTCGTTTGTTTGGTTCGTTGTTATTTGCACCATTTTTCTACAGGTCATCATTTTGGGTTTGAGGCGGCAGCATGGTATTGGCATTTTGTTGACGTGGTTTGGATTTTTCTTTATTTGTGCATTTATTGGTGAGGGTCATAGCTAGGTTTGTAATAGTGGTTAAGAAGGGTAATGGTGTGGTGCCAGGTGCCCTTTAGAGTGTTGGGTTGTAGGTAGGGGGTGAGGTTTTTAGTTGGTTGGTGGGAAATGTTAATGGATATTTTTTCTTCGTTAGATGCTGGTACCAGTTTAGGGTTTAGTTTAAGTGTTGTGATTTGGTTGAGTGGTTTTGTTGGGGCTCTAGTTTTGGTTAATAGGTTTTGGGTGGACTATTCTGCAGGTAATTTGTTTGTTTATGCTATTTTTAGGGTTGTGGCTGATTTGGTTAAGGCTTGTTCTGGGAAGTTTTTTGGGGGTTTTGTAGTGGGGCAAGTCTGTCTATTTTGTTCTATTTTATTTTTGAACTTGGCTGGTATGGTGCCTAGAGTATTTGGGGTGACTGGTCATTTGTCGTTAACCTTTGTGCTGGCGGGTGTTGTGTGGTTTAGTTTGATCTTTAGGGGTTGGACATATAATTGGACACGTAGTGTTGGGCAATTGGTCCCTACTGGTAGACCTGTTCTATTAATTCCTTTGCTCGTTTTGATTGAGAGGGTTAGAGTGTTGATTCGTCCTCTTACGCTTGGGGTTCGTTTGGCGGCTAATATTACTATGGGGCATTTGATGTTGCATGTTATTGGTGGTTATTTGGCTGAGTTTGTGTCTGGGAGGTTTATGATGAGGAGCCTTTTTGGTAGGGTTGTAATGGGTGGTTATGTAATCTTTGAGTTTGCGGTGAGGTTTTTGCAGGCTTATGTTTTTGTTTTGTTGGTTAGGCTCTACTCTTCTGATCATTATGTTGGTCACTAGGGTGGGTGAGGTTAGACGGGATTGTTAGGTGGTTGATGTGGGTTGGGTTGGCGGTAGTGGAGGATTAGTGTATGTTAATTGTATATCTGGGAGGGTTAGTTAAGATATAACGTAAGCTTGTCGGGCTTTAATAACCATTGGGTACTCTCCTATGCCTCAGTTGAGTCCTATGTCTTGGGTTGTGGTTTGTTTTTTTGTTTTGTTTATGGTGAGCGTGTGATGGGGGAGTGTAGGGGTATATGGGGTTTTAAAGGGGGAATTGGGTAAGATACTACTAGGTCAACCTAAGAGTTGGGGGTTTAGGGGAACTAAAAAGGCAGGTTATACAAAGGTTAGGAAAGGTTCTGGGTTTAGGGGTTCAGATAAGATGGTTGGTTAAGGGTTAAGATGTTTTCTCCTTCTTTTGTTGGGGTTGGGGTTATTGGTATTTTGTTGGGTAGGGTTTGTTTAATGTCTCAACGAAAGAGGTTGTTTGGTGTTTTATTAAGGTTGGAGGTTTTTACTTTAGGGGTTTATATTATTCTTTTTAGCGTTTTTGATAGGTTGGCTAGTGTCTGTTTGGTGTTCTTGACCTTTGGTGTTTGTGAGGCTGCTATGGGGTTGGGGGTGTTGGTATCTTTGATGCGGAGGTTTGGTGGTGATTACGTTGGTAGTTTGGTTTGTGGGCATTTTTAGGCTAAGTTTTGTGAGGTTGATGTTACTTGGCTTAGGGTTGATAGGGCTTCGTGTCTTTTGGTGGGGTTTTGTTTGGGGTAGAATGTTTATGACAGTGGTTAGGGTGCTAATTTGGTATAGGTCGTTAGACTTGTTTAATTGCTTTGGTTGGTTTTTTACTTTGGATAATCTTTCGGTTAGGCTGGTAAGATTGAGGGCAATAGTTTGTGGGCTCAGGGTGTTAGGAAGGGTGCGCGATGTGTTAAAGGTTAGGAATAAGGTGGGTTTGTTTGTCGTGGGTAATTGGGTTTTGATGGTGGCTTTGTTTTACTGCTTTTCTTTTGGGTCTTTATTTAGGTTTTATTTATTCTTTGAGGTAAGGTTAATTCCTATTCTGTTAATTATCATTGGTTGGGGGTATCAACCAGAACGACTTCAGGCTGGGAAGTACATAATACTTTATACGGTTGGGGCTTCTCTTCCTTTATTGATTCTTATTATAAAGTATTTGAGTAATAATGGAATGATATTTATTGGGTTGGTAAATAATGGTAGTTGATCTTTTAGGTGGTTGGTTTTGGTGTGTGGAAGTTTGGCTTTTTTGGTTAAGTTACCTGTGTATGGTTTTCATTTGTGGCTTCCTAAGGCTCATGTGGAGGCCCCTGTAGCTGGTTCTATGGTTTTAGCCGGTGTTTTGCTGAAACTTGGGGGTTATGGGTTGGTTCGGGTTTTTAAGCTATTAAGGTTTAGAAGCTGTGCTAGGTTGACTCTGATTTTGTGTTTAGGTCTTGTGGGTGGGGTAGTTTCTAGGATGGTTTGTTTTTCTCAAGTGGATGTAAAATCCTTGGTGGCTTACTCTTCTGTTGGTCATATGAGGTTGGTTTTTGGTGGGGTTTATTCTGGGGTTGAGTGGGGGTTGTCTGGGGCTTTGTGTATAATAGTGGCACATGGGCTTTGTTCTGCTGGTATGTTTTTTTTAGCTAGGGAAGCTTATAAGTTTTATTATACTCGGAGGCTTTATTTGGTGAAGGGGGGGTTGGTAATTATGCCTGGGGTTAGACTGTGTTGATTTTTAATATGTGTAATTAATATGGCGGCCCCACCTTCTTTGAACTTATGAAGGGAGTTAATGTTGGTTATTTCAGTTTTAAGTTATTCTTCGTTGTTTATGTTGTTGTGTGGTGGTATGACTTTTTTGGCTGGGGTGTATTCGTTGTATTTGTACTCCGTAACTCAGCATGGACAGTACCCTGGGTGGGTACGTGGGATAGTGTGAGTCGAGGAGTACTTAAATTATATGGTTTGTTTAGGGTTTTTGGTGCCTCTTGTTCTAATTGTTTTTGTTTTGATGAGCTTTTTATATTTTTTTATTTTTTAAAAATTGATTAAGTTGTAGGTGTTTGTGTTGGTGGTTTGGGTGAGGCTATTGTTGGTTTGGGTGGTATGGTCGTAAGGTTCCTGCTATGGTTCTGCATAGTTTTACAACTAAAACTATTATAATAAGTAAGATGGCCGCTAATAAGAGGAGTATTATGCTTGTATTGTCATAATATAGCAAGGAGATGAATTGTGTTGTCGAAGATGTCTCTGACTTTAGTTCGGTGGTTGTTCGTATGATTTGTGGTTGTATTTTTGTGGTTAAAATAATGAGGATGATCATTGTTAATAGGAGAATAGTGGGCTGGGTGTTAACCAAAAGTGTGATATTTGGGGATAATGATGCAATGTATGTGAATATGACGAGTATGCCGCCGATAAAGATAAAGAATAACATATAAGCGTACCATGGGCTTGTTGAGGAAAGAAGGAGGCAGGTGGTGAAGGCTAGGCTTAGAATTATTAGTCCTATGGGTAGCGGGTGTATAGGTATGGTAAGGTTAACTATTGAGTAAATTCATATGAAGGTGAGTATAGTTAAGGTGATTATATTGGCCTGTGATTGGGCTATCTGCTTGGAAGGCAATTGTACTCATTATACTACCAATATTGGTTAGTTGATACTTGGATGTTTAGTGTTAGATGATGTGGGTTAGCTATAGTATGAGTGTTATTAAGGTTGAGAGGATGGTTAAGGTTGCTAAGCTTACAGGTAAAAATGATTTTCATGCTATATTTATTAGTAGGTCATAGCGGTATCGTGGGAGTGTTCCGCGTGCTCACAGAAAGATGATGGCGACCGGTATGGCGAATATGAGAAGTCCGGTGAGAATTGAAGCGGTTAGTAGTCTTATTATTAAGATGTTTCTGTACTCGGCTATGAAGAGAAAAGCGAACCCAGCGCCGCCATACTCAATGTTGAAGCCTGATACTAATTCTGATTCTCCTTCTGCGAAATCAAAAGGAGATCGATTAGTTTCTGCTAGGATGACAGTGATTCATATGAAGGTAAGTTGGATAGCTAGTAGTGTGGTTGGAAGTAAGAAGTTAGTGTTTCGGATTGATACTAGGTTTATTTGTGTGGCTAGTAGAAGGTAAAAAATAATAATTAATGTTATTGTTACTTCATAAGAGATGGTTTGGGCTATTGCTCGGATGGCCCCAAGTAGGGCGTATTTGGAGTTTGAGGCTCAGCCTGCTATTAGTGTTGTGTAAACAGTTAGGGAGGAGATGCAAAGAAATAGGAGTATCCCTAGGGTTATTTGAGATGTTAGGTTTAAAGATGGAAAGAGTTGCCATAGTCTTAGGGCTAAGATCAAACTAATTGTTGGGGTTAAGATGAATGGAAAATAGTTGGAAGATGTCGGTATAATTCATTCTTTTACGAATAGCTTTAGGGCGTCTGCTAAGGGTTGTGGGAGTCCCAGAATCCCTACTTTGTTTGGGCCTTTTCGGATTTGGAAGTATCCTAGGACTTTTCGTTCTAGTAAGGTGAAGAAGGCAACACCTATTAAAATTAAAAGATATGTAATAATGGTGGGGATGATGTGTTGTATAATTAGTAAAGGGAGTAGACTCCTTGATTAGGGCTTAAACCTAAGGCATTTATCTGCCACTTTACTTGGAAGATGTAAACGGATTATTCAAAAAGGGTGTGTACCTTTATCTCGGTGTAAGCGAAATGTAATCGTTATTATACTACTTTTTGGGTATAAAGTGTCAGGAAAGTTTCCATAATCTACGTCATCAGAGTAGTCCGTTCGTCCGGCGTGACACTGAAAGCGGAGTTTTTAGCTCCTTTTAATAACTCAAATTTATTCGTGTAAATACACTAGCCTTCAAGGCAGGTTATGGTTTAAACATCTTGGCCTGTGGTTAGGCTTTAGTAAATTTGCAGTTTACAGTAATTTTATATACTACAAGATAAAAGATTTATTTATAAGTTGTAAATACAGGGTTGGAGGATATGGTAGCTTGGTTTGGCTTGATTTTAGCCTGTAAAGGTTGGTTTGAGCAAAGATATGCTAGGCGTTAGGGGCTTGGTTTGGTAGTTGCTAATGATGGCTTTAAAGCATGTTGGTGCTCCTTTGTTTTTAAGGGTTTTTCTTTATGTTTTTGGGGGGTTTATTTTGTGTTTTGGTGCTTTTGGCGGCGTTTTTTTAGGGAGGTATCTTGTTGAGTGGCAGTTTTTAAGGTTTTGTGGGAGTGAGTGAAGTTTACCCATTATTGTTGATATTATTAGGGTTGTTTTTTCTTGCTTTGTTTGTATTATCTCTGGTTCGGTGTGCTTGTTTAGGGTTAGATATATAGATAGTGAGGTTTTTTTGCGCCGCTTTATGTGGTTAATTATAGCTTTTGTTAGTTCTATAAATCTACTTATTTTTGTGCCAAGGTTAGTGACTGTTCTTATTGGGTGGGATGGGTTAGGGATTGTGTCGTTTGCTTTAGTAGTTTACTATCAGAACAAGAAATCTTTAGCTGGTGGAATGCTGACGGCGTTGGCCAATCGAGTTGGCGATGCTTTATTGATTTTATGTATCTGTTTGATGGTTAATTGGGGGGATTGGGGTTTAAGTTTTGGTATATTTGGGGAGTATGGGCTTACTATTAGGTTGTTGCTGGTCGTTGGTGGTATGACAAAGAGGGCTCAGATTCCGTTTTCTGCGTGGTTGCCAGCAGCTATGGCTGCTCCTACTCCTGTGTCTGCTTTGGTCCATTCTTCTACTTTGGTGACTGCTGGGGTGTACTTAATTATACGATTTTATTTATCTCTGGTTGAGAGGCCTGTGGTGTTAGTCTTTTTAAGGAAGATCGGGGGTTTGACTATACTGATAGCCGGGTTGAGGGCTTGTTTTGAGGTTGATTTGAAGAAGATTATTGCTTTATCTACTTTAAGCCAGTTAGGCTTGATAATATTTACTATTGGTATTGGTTACCCTATTATTGCTGTTTTTCATTTGCTTACTCATGCGCTATTTAAGGCTTTGTTGTTTTTGTGTGCGGGTTCTATTATTCATTTTACTGGGGATCGGCAAGATAGGCGGATGTTAGGGGGTATTGGTGGGTTATTACCTTTTAGGTCTGGATGTCTAATTATTAGTAGAGTTACTTTGTGTGGGATGCCTTTTTTGAGTGGGTTTTATTCTAAGGATTTGATTCTGGAGGGTTCCTTAAGAGGGTTTATTGGAGGTTTGGAGTTGGTTGTTTTAATGGTTGGTGCTAGGTTAAGGTTGGTTTATAGCCTGCGTTTGTTATTGGTCGGTGTGTTTGGTGAGGAGAAGAGTACATCTTTTATATCTTATGGTATTGAGAGCTGGTATATGTTGATTTCTATGGCTGTTTTGTCTGTTGGGGCGATTATTGGTGGTGTCTTCTTACAAGTAATGTTAGTCGGGGCTAATGGATTTATGGTAATTAGTGGGCTTGGGAAAATTTTGATTAGGTTTGTAACTTTTGTTGGGTTGTTATATATAGTGATTAACTTTATTGGGTTTTCTTTGTTGAAAGGGTCGTTTTTAAGGGTTTTTAAGGTTTTTAACTCTTATATGTGATACATGAGGATTATTACCGGTGGCCCTTTTGGGAGGGTCGGGTTACGGGGTGGTGTGTCTATGCATCTTGGTTTAGATAGGGGTTGAATGGAGGTTTTTGGTGGGCAAGGGGCTTTTTTAAGGTTGGGCCGTGGCATACTTTTTTCTTCTTGGCTTCAGAGTTATAGGATTGTGAGGCTTGTTCGAGTTTTCTTTTTTGTTATGGTTTTTGTGTTTTTAATGTTCCCAGTTCTTTGGTAGCTTTTTCTTGTAATCTTTAGATTTTTTTGTGGATTAGTTAAGTGGTTGTTGGGCAAGGGCTTTGGGCCATTATAACATTTTCAGTGTTGTGTTTTTAATTGTTAAACTACATTGCTCTGGCTTTTGTTAATAATTGGCTAATTAGGTTTGGTTGTGTTGTTTTTGGTTTTCGTTATAAAAGATGCTGGTGTCTCACAGGAAAGCTGTTAAAGGGTTTAAAAGGAAGAATGAGAAGTATATAGTAGAGAAGGTTTGCCCAACCCAAATGAAAGGTTCTTCTACTGGACGTCTTCCGATCCATGTTAGGATAAGAAGGGTGTTAATTAGTGCTCAAAATAAGGTTTGGTTGGCTGGGTAGAAAGAGATAGAGCGTATTTTTCTGGTGTGAGTTAGTGGGACAATTATAAGAATTAAAATGGAGAGGACCAGGGCTACTACTCCCCCTAATTTGTTTGGGATTGAGCGGAGGATTGCGTAGGCAAATAAGAAGTATCATTCCGGTTGAATATGAATAGGTGTTCTTAGTGGGTTGGCGGGCAGGAAATTTTCTGGGTCTGTTAATAAGTTTGGGTAAAATAGACAAATGGTAAATAGGGATCATAGGAGTAATCTGAACCCGACGGTGTCCTTTAAGGAGTAGTAGATATGAAAGGGGACTAGGTTCCTGTTGGAAGTAATCCCTAATGGGTTGTTTGAGCCTTTTTCATGTAGGAATAATAAGTGGATGATTGTAAGAGCGGCGATGGCGAAAGGGAGAATGAAGTGAAGAACGAAAAATCGGTTTAATGTGGCGTTTGTTAGGGCAAATCCTCCTCATAGTCAATATACTAAGGTTTGCCCGATATAAGGTACTGCTGAGAGTAGGTTAGTAATTACTGTGGCTCCTCAGAAGGATATTTGGCCTCATGGAAGGACGTAGCCTAGGAAGGCGGTTGCTATTGTTATGAATAGTAAAACTACCCCAACGTTCCATGTTTCTTTGGCTAAGTATGAGCCGTAGTAAAGGCCTCGTCCAATGTGGGCGTAGATACAGACAAAGAATAGGGATGCCCCGTTGGCATGAGTTGTTCGTATAAGTCACCCATAGTTCACGTCTCGTGAGATATGGCTGATAGAGTAGAATGCTAGGTCGACGTTTGGTGTATAGTGCATAGCTAGTAGAAGGCCGGTGATAATTTGGGCGACTAGGCACAACCCCAGAAGTGACCCGAAGTTTCATCATGTGGAAAGGTTTGATGGGGCCGGTAAGTCATAAAAGGTGTTGTTTAGTGTTTTTAATAATGGGTGGGCTTTTCGTATTGATATTTTGATTCAGAAAGTTAGTAAAACTAATTCTAAAGCTCCCAAAGCTCTTATTTTGGATAAACTATTTTCTGGGATGTAAAAGAGGTGGGTGTGGTTCCACATGGAATTAGGTAACAACTAATTGCTAGGTAGCTTCTCTTTTAAAGTTTTGTTTAATGGCTGTGGTTCGTGGGGCTACGACCACAGTGGATAATGAGTAAGATTTTATCTTTTTTGTTGATCCTAAATCAAAGGTATTAGTTATACTAACTCATTAGGTTGTTTTATTATATTGTGTGATTATAGTGGTGGTTTAATATGTATATTTGGTATATGTCTTAAGGTCCTTTCGTACAATTAAGAGCATCGGTTAACAATAAAGATAGAAACCAACCTAGCTTGCGCCGGTCTTAACTCAGCTCGTGTAGGGTTGTAATAGTCGAACAGACTATCCTGTTATAGCGGCTGCACCATATGGATTACCCTAAGCCAACATCGAGGTCGCAAACCCAACTTTCGATGTGTACTTTTAAGTTGGATTACGCTGTTATCCCCGGGGTAGCTTCTTTTTGGTCTAAAACTAATTTTGTATAGGTTTTAGGTGAGTTGGAAGTTGAGTTTGTTCCAAGGTTGCCCCAACCAAACTTTTGACGTAAACCAGGTTTTGGTTTGAGGTTTTAAAGTAAAGCTCCGCGGGGTCTTTTCGTCTTTTATGAATATTTGAGCCTTTTCACTCAGGGGTAAAGTTATTTTAGCACATAAGATACAGGGATTTTCCGTGATGCCTTTCACTGGCCTCAAATTAAAAGGCTGTTTATTACGCTACCTTAGCACGCTCACGCTAACGCGGCCGTTTAAATGTTCACTGGGCAGGCGTTATCTTTTATCTGAATTTTACAAAAGACGATGTTTTTGGTAAACAGGCGGGAAAAAGTGTTGCCGAGTTTATTTTATGTGGTTTGTTTGTTAGGTGTCGAGAGCGTTATTATTTTTTAGTTTTAGATAATAAGTTTTATAAATACTAATATAATGCCTGTTTACTTATAAATGTTGTTATGTATAATATTTCCTTTGTGCTTTAAATTATGTTTTAGATATTGGTGTGTGGAGAGGTGGCCCCTATGATGGGTTTGTATTGACGGTTTTTAGGTCTATTAATAAATGGTTTGGTGGGGTGTATTTTAGTGGGTCATCGGGCTTGTCCCCTATGACTTGGCATTTATAGATTTATGGACTGATCTTGGTATGATCTATAAAGTAGCACTTTGATGCTTTTCAGGAAGAACCAGCTATCAGAACAGATGGAAGGTTTGTTGCTTCTATTAAAAACTGATGTATCAATTGTGATACATTGATTGTGTGGATTTAATAGCTCCTGTTTTTTCGGGAGCGTGAGTTGTCAGTTTGATGTTGCTTACCCATGATGCAAAAGGGAGGAGGGTTTATTTTTTCTTTGGTTGACGGTGGTTGCTTCTTTGCAGGTTAAGTGAGTATTAGTACTTTGGTTGGGTTACTTGGGTAATAGAGTATTTTCTATATTAGAGGAGAGGAATAATGGAGGTTGGAAGTGTTGTAAAGGGGGTGTGGCCCCATTAGAAGATTTACAATCTTTTGCTTGTTGTCGGCCACTTTACTGTGCCTTGGAGAAGTTTAATCCTTATCTTTGGTTTACAAGACCAATGCTATATAGCTTCTCAAGGCTAGTTTAGGGCGGTTCCTGAAGTGTAGGTACTGTTGTCGAGTTAAAAGCTCGGTGCTTAATAATCTCAGCCATCAGGAAGATTAGGGGCAATTTCCATTACCCCTACTGTGTTACGACTTATCCCACTTTGTTGCGGGAGTGACGGGCGATTTGTGCGCACTTTAGTTCTTGTTCAGATAGTTGTGGTGAAGTTATCTTACTTTCAAGTCCTCCTTCATAGAGGTTTTAAGGTCTAATTTGAATAATGATAGTTATTTGTATCCCATGATCTGCTTCCCATAGGCTATGTGTCACCTGAGTTTTAGGGTTGGTGCCCTTTTGTTTCCTGTGGTTTTTTTGTTAAGCAGACGTGGACGGCCATACATAAGCTGTGGACAAGGGAAGCTTGAGTGGTTCGTGGATTATCGATTTAAGACACAGGATCCCCTGATAAGGAGTAAAGTACCGCCACATTGTTTGAGTTTTAAACTTTCGTTCTTAGTATTCTAATTGTTGTGCCATGCAATAATTGGGTATCTAATCCAGGTTTTGTTTTATGGTTTGTTGAAATTATCATGTAAGGTTAGTTTAGGTATAGCCAACTTTTGTGGGTTTTACACCTGGAGTTGGAGTTTGAGCCAAAATTATGATTGTTTCTATAGGGTTGTGATTAACTTGATATAAAGGTGTAACCGCGACTGCTGGCACCTTTTTTGTCATATCTTTTATTTATCTCTAAGGCCAAGTTTCCTGGCTGTGTTAATATAATACATTGGTGTTGCGGGTGTATACCTCAGGTTGTTTGTGGATAATCCTGTGTCCCGTAGGACAACTACCTTTTAGGTAGTGTTCTAGTTGCGGGGGTTATTTTCACAATGTGTGTTGGCTGCCATATGTAGTTTAGTTAATAGAATTAATCTTACACATCAATGAAATGTTCAAAGATAAGGGTGAGAGACACCTTAATATGGGTCGAAACCATAGTACTTTAAGTTTCCTATCTGTGGCTAAGGATTGATTAGTGCTTATCAATTAAAGCTTTGAAGGCTTTTAGTTTTTTTAACTTAAATCCCTGGGTTGATATTGTGTTGTAGAGGGTTATTTGTTTATTTTATTTCGGTATCAAGGAGGTTTCCTATTTTTGGGTTATGAGCCCAACAGCTTAATTTTTAGCTTACCTTGATTGAGTTGGGTGTGGGCGGTATATTAAAAGAATAGGAGTAAAAGAAGTAGGGGGAGTAGCTGGGAAAGTGAGAATAGCCTTAGTAGGGTTTTGTTGGTAGTGTTTATATACTTGAAGGTTGTTTTCGAGGTTTGAAGTACGGTTGAGAATATAAGTGTTAAGTAGTAATATAGGCTTATTGTTGCTCTTATAATTAACATAGCTAGGATTATGGGTTTGACCTCTGAATACAGTACAACCATGGCTTTTATGATGAACCCTGTAAGAGGAGGGAGTCCTCCTAGTGATAAAATTGTGGCACTTAATATAAACGTGTGAAATGGTTCGCCGTGATTTTGTGATAGGAGTATTTTGTGGGCTTTGTAGTTTTTGGTCCAAAGGGTCATTATGATGGAGAGGTTGATGAGGATGTAAGTTGTAAGGTATAATAATATAATAGGTTTGGGGCTTATAATTCTTGTAATTATTCATCCGGTGTGTGCAATCGAGGAATATGTTAGGAGTAGGCGAATGTCGGTTTGGTTTAGGCCTCCGATTCTGCCCCACAGTGCTGTGATTACTGCGATTAAAAGAAGTTTTTTGATTATGGGTTGGGTGAGAGAAGAAATTGCTAGGATTGGGGCGATTTTTTGCCATGTTAAAAGTAGGAAAGCGGGGATTAAGGCGAGGTTGGCTATTACAGGTGGAAACCAAAAGTGGAGCGGCGCCGCGCCAAGTTTTAAGCACAGGGCAATCGGGATTAGGGTTTGTATGAGATTAGAGTAGGTGGATAGGGTAAACCCCATAATAAATAGTGTAGAGCCAATTGATTGTGGTACTATATATTTTACTGTGGCCTCTGACTCGTGGGTTGTGTTGTTATAATATATTAGAGGGATGAAACCTATTATATTGATCTCTAGGCTTATCCATATTACTAATCAGTTGGAGGATGATATAAGTATCAAAGTGCTTGTAATTATAAGGAACATAAATAATCTTTTGTAAGGGGCTTTCATTTTAGTGTGTACTTTGGGGTGTATTTGAAGGAATAGCTACTTTGTGTTTAGGTTGGTGTGAGCTTTGCTTTTGTGTGGGGTGTGTCCGGTTGGTGTGTCATTTTGTTGTGGGTTAGTACCTTTTGTTTGTAGGTTTTCTGAGGTTATATCTGTGATGTCTATGCTGGTAATGGTTAACCTAGTTGTGGAATCTTGGCCATGTCTTATTAAGTATAGCAAAATAATGGTGATAAGCAGGAGGGTAAGCAGGGCGGCTATAATAATTATAGGGTTTTTTGGGCTTCTTAGTCTGGGCTTTTTGATAGTTAGGGACACCGTTGTGCTCTTTTAGCGTGAAAAGCTAATGTGCGAGTATGGACACTTACCTAATGTTTGTGGGTGTTTGATAAAGGATGTGAAAGGAATTAAACCTCTCTTTGTCTGGTTAGAAGCCATACATTAGCTCAGCTACTTCCTTTGGAGAGAGGTTTAGGTTTGGAGAAGGGTGAGTGGGTCGAACACTCTCTTTTTATTTTCAAGATAAATTTCTCCGAAGACTCCCTTCTGTGATGTGAGGGTATGGTTGGTTGTGTAGCTATTGTTGAGAGTTAATTTTGGTGTGATTGTTTTGGTGGTTTATCGGTTGTGTTAATAAAATAGTAGGGTTAGTGTTAAGGTTGTGGGGATAGGTGGATAAGGTAGTTCAAGTAGAATGATAGATTGTGGTTCTATAGATGAAAACATATTCCCTTATTATAAGAATGGAAAAGGTTGTTGTGAGCATTGTGTTGTCTGTGTTGTTGGGGCTTGTTTTATTGTTGCTTGGTTTGTTTTTAGGGTTTTCTGTCTTTGGTGGTCGTGAGAAAAGTAGCCCTTTTGAGTGTGGGTTTGATCCGGTTGGGTCTTCTCGTGTACCTTTTTCTTTACGGTTTTTTTTGCTTGCGGTTATTTTTGTGGTTTTTGACGTGGAGATTGTGTTGTTATTTCCTATTGTCTTAGGTGTGGGGGGATGTTGGTTGTGGGTTAATAGATATTTAGTGTTGTTTGTGTTCTTAGGGATTTTATTGGTTGGGGTTGTTCATGAGTGGCGTGAGGGGTCTTTGGAGTGAGGAGAGTAGGTTTGAGTTTAGTGGGTGATAATAATGGAGGACAGTATATGAGCTTATGAGGTCAGTTAAGGTTTCAGGACAGTAGAAGTTGGTTGGGGTCGGAGCTGTGTTTTTTCCATGATCATGCTATGTTCGTTCTTATTCTGGTTGCTTCTTTTGTTGGTTATATGATGGTGTGCTTATTGAAGAGAAGGTTATTGTCCCGTTTTCTTGTTGAGGCGCAAAGTTTGGAGGCTGCTTGGACAGTGGTTCCTGGGCTGTTATTATTGGTTTTAGCTATCCCCTCTGTGCGGTTGTTGTATTTGTTGGATGAAATTGGTGGTCCTGTTGTGAGGATGAAGGCTATTGGGCATCAATGGTATTGGAGTTATGAGTATAGAGACGTGGGGCAGGTTGAGTATGATTCTTATATGGTTGGCGTTCCAGATATGGTGGATGGGGGCTATCGGTTGCTTGAGGTTGATAATCGTTGCGTGTTGCCTTTTGGGGTGGATAGTCGGGTGCTTGTTAGGTCAATGGATGTAGTTCATGCTTGGGCGGTTCCTTCCGTGGGGGTTAAAGCTGATGCTATTCCAGGGCGTATTAACCAGTTGGCTGTTCATTTGATTGGGTCTGGGGTGATATATGGTCAGTGTAGTGAAATTTGTGGTGTTAATCATTCGTTTATGCCTATTGGCTTGGAGAGGGTTTCTCCTAAGGTTTTTTTCCATTGGTTAGTTGGAGTTTAAGTGTGGTAATTGTGGTATGGGAAGTGTGGAGTTAATATGTGCTTGTGGGTATTTAGGTTGGTGGTTTTGACTTGCGGTGGCTATGTTCTACTAATCATAAGGATATTGGGACTTTGTATTTACTCTTTGCCTTGTGGTCTGGGATGATTGGGCTTGCTTTGAGGTTGTTGATTCGGGCTGAGTTGGGGCAGCCTGGGAGATTATTGGGTGATGACCAGTTATATAATGTTATTGTAACGGCGCATGCTTTTATAATGATTTTTTTTTTGGTGATGCCTATAATGATTGGTGGTTTTGGGAACTGGTTGATTCCTTTGATGTTGGGGGCTCCTGATATGGCTTTTCCTCGATTAAATAATTTGAGTTTTTGGCTACTTGTGCCTGCGTTGTTTTTGTTGTTAAGGTCGTCTTTGGTTGAGAGGGGTGTTGGGACTGGGTGGACTGTTTATCCCCCCTTATCTGGGAATGTTGCTCATTCTGGTGCGTCTGTCGATTTGGCTATTTTTTCTTTGCATCTTGCCGGTGCTTCTTCTATTCTTGGGGCTATTAATTTTATTTCTACTGTTGGAAACATGCGGTCTGTTGGGTTGGTCGCTGAGCGGATTCCTTTGTTTGTGTGGAGTGTTACGGTAACGGCCATTTTGTTGGTTGCTTCTTTGCCTGTGTTGGCTGGGGCTATTACGATGTTGTTGACTGACCGTAATATCAACACTTCTTTCTTTGATCCTACTGGTGGTGGGGACCCTATTCTGTATATGCATTTGTTTTGGTTTTTTGGCCATCCTGAGGTTTATATTTTGATTTTGCCTGGGTTTGGGATAATTTCTCATATTGTGATGCATTATTCTGGGAAGAAGCAGGTTTTCGGGTATTTGGGGATGGTTTATGCTATTGTGTCTATTGGAATTCTGGGATTTATTGTTTGGGCTCATCATATGTTTACTGTTGGGATGGATGTGGATACTCGGGCTTATTTTACTGCTGCTACTATAATTATTGCTGTGCCTACTGGGATTAAAGTGTTTAGGTGGTTGGCTACTATTCACGGGTTTGTAAATAAGTCTGAGTTACCTATTGTTTGGGCTCTTGGTTTTATTTTTCTGTTTACTGTGGGGGGTCTAACTGGGATTGTTTTATCTAATTCCTCTTTGGATATTGTCTTGCATGACACTTATTATGTAACGGCTCATTTTCATTACGTGCTTAGAATGGGTGCGGTTTTTGCTTTGTTTGCTGCTTTTAGGTATTGATATCCCTTAATCTCTGGGGTGACTATTCATGAGGTTTGGGGTAAGATTCATTTTGTTTTGATGTTTGTTGGGGTGAATCTTACTTTCTTCCCTCAGCACTTTTTGGGGTTGGCTGGCATGCCTCGTCGATACTCTGATTATCCTGATAGATTTGCTAAGTGGAACGTTGTGTCTTCTTGGGGTTCCTTGGTCTCTTTTGTTTCCGTTCTCTTGTTTATGTTTATGCTATTGGAGTCTTTGGTTTCTCAGCGTTCTGTTGTTTGGGGGAGGGCCCTAGGGGTATCTTTTGAGTGGCAGGATAACGTGTTTCCAGCTGGGTTTCATACTAATAGACAGGTTCCTAAGATGGTTCTTGGGTAG